GTTCTGAATGAGTTATTTCAGCTACACGGTTTCCTTCCCTTGAATGAAGATTCAAAATAAATAAATATTCAAATAAAAAATAATCAGAATATAGGAGTTCTTTCTATTTAGCGAGAACTCCCGTTTTTCACTAGGAATCCATGTTTGTTGGATAAGATTGGTTAAAGTTGGAAACTCCTAAGAAACTCGTTTCTATCTTTCTTTTCAAAAAAAAAAAGGTGTTTTGAAAGGAAAGATAGAAAGACGATGAAGATAAGGATGGGAGAAGAAGAATCCAATTTCTGAAAGCAGGATTCTCATACATATTCGTGTAGAAAGAGGAATAAGTACGCTTCGTTGAGTTCTACATTCGTTATTGATTATGAAATATTTCATATGAATATTATCTGAATATTATTTCTAATAGATAGACTTATCATAAGATATCTTTATAATTATAATTTCTAATTATAATAGAAATATGAAATCGAGGTACCCATTCTATGATAGATTTGAACTTTCCCTCTATTTTTGTTCCTTTAGTGGGCCTAGTCTTTCCGGCAATCGCAATGGCTTCTTTATCTCTTTATGTTCAAAGAAATAAGATTGTCTAAATATGATGGGACCAAATCTCATCAATTTATTTCAACACTAGATCATCATACAGATACTTTTTTTTTAATGTAATAGGGTAGGATATATGCTATGTGGACTTTCCGAAAACAAATGTAAGAGTTGTTTTGTTATGTATACCGTTGTTATGTATATCGATGGATAATATACGCATTAATGCATGTATATGCAGTTATAGCTTAATCAATTAAATGATTCAATTCAAAATGATCCGCAAATCTTTTTTGAAAAATCTTTGAAATAGAAACTCAATGTATCTAACCAATTCTTTCTAATGGTTCCTGCCGGAATGCTGCTAGTTAATGAAAGTTACTTAGGGATCAAGTAATAAAAGTCGAGTCAAATCCATTTGGGTTATTCTATCAATTCCAATCGAATGCAACTGGATCTAGTATAGTATGAACTGGCGATCAGAACATATATGGATAGAACTTATAACGGGGTCTCGAAAAACAAGTAATTTTTGCTGGGCCTGTATCCTTTTTTTAGGTTCACTAGGATTCTTAGTGGTTGGAACTTCCAGTTATCTTGGTAAAAATCTGATATCCGTATTTCCGTCTCAGCAAATTCTTTTTTTCCCCCAAGGGATCGTGATGTCTTTCTATGGAATCGCAGGTCTATTCATTAGTTCTTATTTGTGGTGCACAATTTCATGGAATGTAGGTAGTGGTTATGACCGATTTGATAGAAAAGAAGGGATAATGTCCCTTTTTCGTTGGGGATTTCCTGGAATAAATCGTCGCATCTTCCTTCGTATCTTTCTGAAAGATATCCAATCAATCAGAATGGAGGTGAGAGAGGGTCTTTTTCCTCGTCGTGTCCTTTATATGGAAATCAGGGGCCAAGGAGCCATTACGTTGACCCGTACTGATGAGAATTTGACTCCACGAGAAATTGAACAAAAAGCTGCCGAATTGGCCTATTTCTTGCGCGTACCTATTGAAATATTTTGAAATGAACTAAAGAAACTAAAGAATAAATATCAGCATGAGAGAAGGAACTTAATACATCTATCAGGAGAACGTATATGGAACAATATTAATAAAATCTAAAAATCTAATAGAATTAATCAAATAAAATATATGAAAAAAAAAAAAAATAGATTAAGGAGATTTGTACACAAAAACTATTTTGTATATGCATACACATGTCGTCCAGCTTCACTCTTTATACTATCAAAAGGTCTAATAAGTGTAGTGTAGATTCATCAAATATCCTAACATGTCTTTTGTTTTCGTAAAACATAATTCGTCCTTTGAATTGATACCCTATCTCCGCGCTGCGGTTAGACAGTGAAATCTTTTGAATTCGAAATAGAAATAAAAGAATTAAATGATTTGGTAGAGTTCGTCTTTAAATCCAAATTATATTCGTTAGTTCAAAATGGGTTTTCGGAGTATTCATCGAAAGGAATAAATGAAGGGGAAATCGGTTACAATTTGCCTAATTGCGATCTATGGAATATGGAAAGAATATTTACTTCTTTTTTTTTTCATTCGAAAAGGGCCTTTCTTGTATGTTCTATTCTAGATCCTAAAGACTCAATTCTTACACAAAAACAAAAATAGGAAAAGAACCATAGGTTCGATACCTTCTTCTTGTTATATAATTCGTGCTTCATAGAAATCTCAGATAGAATCGACGAATGAAAAAGGTTCATTAACAATTTACATCACGGATACAGAATGAAAAAAAAGAAAGCATTGGCTTCCCTCCCATATCTTGTGTCTATACTCTTTTTGCCCTGGTGGGTTTCTCTCTCATTTAAGAAATGTCTAGAAACTTGGGTTCTTAATTGGTGGAATACCAGGCAATCCGAAATCCTTTTGAATGATATTCAAGAGAAAAATGTTCTAGAAAAATTTATGGAATTAGAAGAACTATTCCTGTTGGGCGAAATGATAAAGGAGTACTCGGAGACACATATGCAAAGGTTTCGTATAGGAATGCACAAGGAAACAATAAAATTGGTCCAAAGACAAAATGAATCTCATTTCCATATAATTTTGCATTTCTCTACAAACCTAATCTGTTTCGCTATACTAAGTGGTTATTTTTTTCTGGGTAATGAAGAACTTTTCATTCTAAATTCTTGGATTCAGGAATTTCTCTATAACTTAAGTGATACAATCAAAGCTTTTTCAATTCTTTTAGTTACTGATTTATGGATCGGGTTTCACTCAACCCATGGTTGGGAACTAATGATTGGTTCGATCTACAACGATTTTGGATTGGCTCAGAATGATCAGATTCTATCTGGTCTTGTTTCCACTTTTCCAGTGATTCTAGATACAATTGTGAAATATTGGATCTTCCATTTTTTAAATCGTGTATCTCCCTCGCTTGTAGTAATTTATCATTCAATGAATGAATAAGAATGAATAATTCATTATTTGATATCAATCAAATCAGAATCTTTCTTCGTGTATAAAGAAATCATTTTTCATCTTACTTATTCTTTATACTTCTACCTTTTCAACTCAAGGTATTCATACTATATTCCACCAGTACAATTATTTCAGTACAATCAATACAATGGCAAACTTGTGGATAGGGAATTCTACTGGTTACCTATCGAATTTATTGTAGAAATTCCGGGGATCAATAATTGGACCATGCAAAATAGAAAGACTTTTTCTTGGGTAAAAGAACAGATGACTCGATCCATTTTTGTATTGATCATGATATATGTAATAACTCGAGCATCTATTTCAAATGCATATCCCATTTTTGCGCAGCAGGGATATGAAAATCCACGAGAAGCAACTGGGCGAATTGTATGTGCCAATTGCCATTTAGCTAATAAGCCCGTGGATATTGAAGTTCCGCAAGCTGTACTTCCTGATACTGTATTTGAAGCAGTTGTTCGAATTCCTTATGATATGCAACTGAAACAAGTTCTTGCTAATGGTAAAAAAGGAGCTTTGAATGTAGGAGCTGTTCTTATTTTACCCGAGGGATTCGAATTAGCTCCCCCCGATCGTATTTCTCCCGAAATGAAAGAAAAGATGGGCAATCTTTCTTTTCAGTGTTATCGTCCTAATAAAAGAAATATTCTTGTGATAGGTCCTGTTTCCGGTCAGAAATATAGTGAAATCGTCTTTCCTATTCTTTCCCCCGACCCTGCTACGAAAAAAGACGTTTACTTCTTAAAATATCCCATATATGTAGGTGGGAACAGAGGAAGGGGTCAGATTTATCCTGATGGTAGCAAGAGTAACAATACAGTTTATAATGCTACATCTGCTGGTATAGTAAGCAGAATAGCACGTAAAGAAAAGGGGGGATATGAAATAACCATAGTTGATGCATCAGAAGGACGTCAAGTGGTTGATATTATACCTCCAGGACCAGAACTTCTTGTTTCAGAAGGTGAATCCATCAAGCTTGATCAACCATTAACAAGTAATCCAAATATAGGAGGTTTTGGTCAGGGAGACGCAGAAATAGTGCTTCAAGATCCATTACGAGTCCAAGGTCTTCTGTTCTTCTTGGCATCTGTGATTTTGGCACAAATCTTTTTGGTTCTGAAAAAGAAACAGTTTGAAAAGGTTCAGTTGTACGAAATGAATTTCTAGATCTAGAGATTCCTTAAAATAAAGTTGGTAAAAGTGCCAACTTCTTGTTGATCGATAGAATGATATAGGAATATGATTCAAAAAATTCTATAAGTCTTTTCTTTGTTTATTTTATTCTTTTTTTTTCTATTTCTATATATTCTATATATAGAAATAGAGTTTTTTTCTTTTTATTATTTGCTTTAGTTTAGTAGAAAGAGTTGAGTATAAAAAGAAAAGGATTTGCAGGATGTTTCATAAGGATAAATCCATAGGTATTGGATTCTTCATAAAATCGATGGATTCCTCCTTTCTTGTTGCTTCATATTCAAAATATTAACATAATATTTATTATTATGTTAGAAACGACAGAAACTATGAATCAGTCAATAGATTCAATTATTCAAAAACATCATAATAAAAAAGGAATAGAATAAAGTGGCTTGAAACATCCGAGAAAGGGATCCATTTTGTCATTTCCATTTCTAAAAATAGAATATTTGGATTATGTTGACTGAGATTCCATATGTTTTTGAATATATAAAAGTCTCGCTCTAAGAGTAAGAACTCAGCGGGGTAAGGCCCCGCTGAGTTCTTACTCTTTCATGTCTACAATATAATCCGGTTCATATTTCATATGATTATTACAGTATTACAGAGATGAACCCAACCCGGAATAGGATCCGTAAAAGAAAATGCCTATTAAACCGATTACAGGAATACCAGTTACAGTACCTATCAGCCAAAGAGGAATCCTTCCAGTAGTATCGGTCATTTCCCCCCTTCTTTTTCATCAAGTGGTCATGCTAGAGACAAAAACAGTCATGGATA